CCAAAGAGATACGACTTTGCACTATAGTTAGCTCAGCACCAATAAAGAATGCCCAAGGAATTCCAAGAATTCTTGTTATACATTTATTCCAACCCTCAATCCTCTTTTCGAGATTCATCGATATTGAATCAATCGAACGCACTTCTAACACCTGTTCCACTTTTGGAAGACCTTGCGTTATATCACCTGATCTTGATTTTTCATAGATAAATGTAACTAATGTATCTCCTTCGTAAAGGATTTCCCCATAATGTCCATGAACAGTTGCTCCTGGAGTAGCCAAATAAGGCTTAGCTGATCGTATTACCACAGAGTCAACTTGAATAATTAGAACTTGACCTGATTTTAAATGCGGTCCTTTTTTGGCTATACATACATTTTCACAAAGAAACTGCCCAAGATTAACGATTGTATATGTCTCTTCACAATAATTGTAATGGAGAAAATACCAATTCAAATTGAATGGATTTAAAATGATGTTACTACATGAATAGGGATTATAAATTTGACCATTTTCATCCAGTAAATAATATTGAAGTATTTGAAAAATATTTTTTAAATTGTCCAGTTGCAAATAGTTAGTTACCAAGATCTGATTATGGGTTATTAAATAGGAAAATAAATCGAAATGATAAATTGGAAAGCCTGTTCCTAAGGGGCCTAAAGAATTCCTAATTGGAATTAGGGGGTCCTTTTTGATTGATTCTTTTATCACATGGGGAGATTTTACATCGTTGAATGGGCCTATTCGAGAACAATTGGATGATGACAAAATTATCAAAGATTGAGATTCCTTATTTCGATTCAACAATGTATGAATAGTTCCTTGATTTGGATTAAGGGATTCTTGAATCCTTGCTTTTTTATAGGAATAAATGGAAGAAAACGGATTGACATTAGCGCGATCTGATCCATTCTCAGAGATCAATCCTGCACCCAGCAGATCGTTCCTTTTTCCGGTATATGAAATAGGTGACTTCGCTAAGTCGATTCTTAGAAAATCTCTAATCAAACCATTTGTCCTTATTTCAACAAAGGAAGCACAGGCCTTTTCGATCTTTTTGTCTTGGTCCCAATTCAACATTAAACAAGTCCGAACTAATTGAATACTTGTGTCCCAAATTTCCAGAATTGGGTCGTAATAAAGGATATAATTGACAACCCGAAGTTGTAGATTATCACTTTCCTGCAAGAGATCCGCCGGGAAAAGTCTTCCTAAATTTATACCATCCGTTTTTTTATATGGGACTACAGGTTGAACCAAAACAAAATACTTTTTTTCATACCTGGAAAGTTTCATTCGTTGGATATAGAGCCAATTTTTCAATTTTTTGTATTCTTGGGAATTTTTTTTCCCCCCTCCAGGTGGTATCAATCGGAATGCCTTATTTGTCTTTACAGGAAAATGGATATCTCCAGAAAATATTATCAGTTTAATTTTTTCTGCTTTTTTCTTCACGCGGACCAATCCGCCTACTCGACTTCTTCTATTTAAAGTGATTTGTGTATCTACCCCAATAATACTATTGTGCCGTACCATTATGGAAGAAGATTCGGCCAAAATGTGGACTTCCACGGGAATAAAAAAAAATGGATTGACTTCCTTTTGGTATTTTGGCCAAAATACCTTGACTCCTCGATACTCAATCAAATCCTCTTCGTTGACGATTGAATTCAGTTCTCTAGTCTCATATTTAGTAAGTCCCGAGCTATTTCTTATATATCGAGGATCATCGAAATAAGCAAGAATACTATTTATACGGAGAATACCATTTCTGGGGATTTCAATTGCTATACCTGAAGAAGGTATTAGTTGGTTCTCGCCTTCTTGAATCGAGTCGAGTGGGATGATGACTCTATTTCTTCTCCTCTTTGCCAATAAATCGGAATTCCCCTCGAGAATGCCCGGATATCTGAGATTACAACGACCAGTACATGTCATTCGATTCAGTTCTGAATAATAAGGAATCCTATCTCCTTTTTTCTTTTTACCAGAAAAATACGAACTAAAAAATTTGTGTCTCACTTGATTATTAGTTACTGAGGGGTTAGAAATATATCTTCGCTTAACAGAAAGAAAATAAGCGTTCATTTGATCTTGATCCTTGTGGATCGAACAGGGACCTAGACTAGCTCTCCAGGGCTCCCCTAATAATATCCATAAATGACTTGTTTTTGGTAAGAGATGAATATTACCATATGTAAATTCAGGGGCATGGTACACATCGGTATTCCAGTGCATTTCGCCCTCTAAGTCAGAATAAATATGTTTTCGAACCTTCTCTTTCAAATTCAAAGTGGATGTTCTCGTGCGAATCTCGGCAATGACTTGTTCTGATTCTACATATTGATCGTTTTGAACTAAAAGAAAACTTTTGGGCGGAATACACACATTGTGTATAATATCTTCACTCTCAATAGTTACATACAAGTCTCTAGAACATAGAAAAGCAGGATGTCCATGACGTGTACGTGTCGGATGAACCAAATCCTCATTGAATTTGATTTTTCCATTAGAAGGGGCTCGCACATGTTCTGCAGTACCCCCTGTGAATACTCCGCCAGTATGAAAAGTTCTTAATGTTAATTGAGTGCCCGGTTCTCCAATAGATTGACCTGCAATAATACCTACAGCTTCTCCCAATTCGACCAGGTCGTCATGAGCTGGACTTCGGCCATAACATAATTGACAAATCCAAGATGTACTCCTACAAGTAAAGGGGGTTCGAATAGAGATTGGTTGTGCTCTAAAAGTTATGAATCTATTGACAAGCCCAACCCCAATATCTTGATTTCTAGTAGCAATGCATCGCGAACCTATATATATATCATCTGCTAATACACGGCCGATTAATGTTTGGATAAAAATCCTGTCCGCCATCATTCCATTTCGAGGACTTACAGAAATACCTTGAACGGTGCCACAATCTGTTCGACGTACAACAATGTGTTGCACTACTTCAACAAGTCTGCGCGTGAGATATCCTGCATCTGATGTTCGTATAGCGGTATCCACAACCCCTTTTCGGGCTCCGTAGCAAGAAATAATATATTCTGTTAAAGAGAGTCCTTCGCGTAAATTGCTTTGAATGGGCAAATCAATCATTTGCCCTTGGGGATCCGACATTAATCCTCTCATACCTACTAATTGATGTACCTGAGATGCATTTCCTCTGGCTCCCGAAAAAGACATTATATGGACTGGATTAAAAGGATCGGTCATCCGAAAATTAGGATTCATTTCTTGTCGCAAATATTCACTTGTGGCATACCATATCTCGATCGATTGACGTAATTTTTCTACCGCGTGTACATTCCCATAATGATGGTGTTTTTCCAAAATAAAACTTTGTTGTTCAGCGTCTTGAACTAGCCATCTTTTAGAAGGTATTGTTAAAAGATCATCAATTCCTAATGAAATGGATGCGGCGGTAGCGTGTCGGAAACCCAGAGTCTTTACTTGATCCAAGATATGTGATGTATATCCTATTCCATAGTGATCAATAAATCGACTAATAAGTCGTTTCATGGCAGTTCCGTCTATCACTTTATTGTGAAAGACCTGAGTGGGCCGTTCTGCCATCAGTACCTCCATATTGCGTTGCGCTGAGTAGAATTTGACAATGGGTTTGAGTCAGTGATTGGAAAACTTCCTTTTATAGATCTTGATTCACGTATAAATTCCGCAATTCTAGTCCTAGTTAACCCGGGGAGACTCGAATTCCCCCTGGCAGCATAGAATTACAACAGCCCTGCCAAAACCCCTGTATGGCTTCTTCTATTTCTCGATAAAGAGAAATATGACCAAGAGTGGTTCGAATATATATATAAAGAATTTCTTTTTTTATACTTCTTACTATTAGATAGTGTCCATAAATCTCATAATAGGTCCCCAAAGATTCATAGTGAATTTCGATAGGAACTTCTCTTGCAGCAATAACACGTTGATCTAGTCGCCATCGCAACCACAAAGGACTACCTAAATTGATTCGTTTTTGCCGATAAGCTCCAATTGCATCATAGGCATTACAAAAAAAGGGCTCTTTTTTTTTTGTATACTTATAGTTATTCTCTTCATTTTGATAGTTTCTACGATTACATGGATTATACCTATTTACACAAATACCCCGACGATTTCCACTCGTTAAGACATAGAGTCCACTAAGCATATCTTGAGTTGGTGCAGAAATGGGATCTCCAATAGTTGGAGACAAAAGATTCATATGAGAAAACATAAGTAAACGTGCCTCTGCTTGAGCCTCTAAAGATAAAGGCACATGAACAGCCATTTGATCCCCGTCAAAGTCCGCATTGAAGCCCTTACAAACTAATGGATGTAAACAAATAGCACGCCCTTCCACTAAAATGGGGAGGAATGCCTGTATGCCTAATCTATGCAGAGTAGGCGCTCTATTCAGTAATACAGGATGGTCATCCAGAATTTCCTGAAGTATTTCCCATACAATAGGTTTTTTTTTCCGAATTTGACTCTTAGCAACTCCTATGTTCGAAGCAAGATGTTTTCTAATTAGGTCACGAATTACAAATGCCTGGAAAAGTTCTATTGCAATTTCGCGAGGCAATCCACATCGATGTAATGAAAGTGAAGGGCCTACGACAATCACTGACCGCCCTGAATAATCGACTCGTTTACCAAGCAGAGTCTCGCGAACTCTTCCTTCTTTGCCTTCAATTACATCTGAAAGCGACTTGTAAATTCTATTATGATCATCCCTCATTGGCTGTCCGCAGATTCCATTATCAAGAAGTGCATCCACGGCTTCTTGTAGCAATTTTTCCTGAGATATTATTAATTCTTCTGGCGTAGCTATACTTGTTGTTAATAGATCTGTAAGAGTATTATTCCGATAGATAATTCTTCTATAGATTTCATTAATATCCGAGGTCACTAGTTTATCCTCATCTATATGATAGATTGGTCTCAACTCAGGAGGAAGAACTGGTAATAGACACAAAACCATCCATTTTGGTTCTATATT